GTTGGGACAGGCACCGCTTGCTGGCTCCCTACTAATGGTGGGACCGGCTGGTCATCCACCTTCGGTGGCGCCAGAGTCAAATCTAAATTAACATCACCCCCCTTTTTATCACCTTGCTCTTCTTCACGGGGGTCCTTGTTTCCACCAGCACTTGAGGAGCCAGCGACAGAAGATATTCTTCTGCGTTTCTGTTGCCGCTGTCGGGCATTTGTGTCCATTGACATAATAATAAAGAAAGAGATAAATAAAGCACTTAAAAAAAAGAGTATACAAATTGGAAAGGAAGTCATTTTTTCAAGTACAGGCATTCCGTTTTAGATTTTCTATTCACTCATGATCTGGCCTGACCTGGTCGACCCAATCATGATATTGAAGGATGGGACCTTTTCTCGAAAAACCAACCCTACTTAATTTGTTCTAGAAATGCTAACCAAGTGACACACTGGGGCCATGGGTCATGAAAGAGGTTGACCCCCATCCCCCTTCACTATGTATGGCCAATTAACTCCTCGCTTTAGTCCGTTCTTTTCCTTCTTTGGGCTCGGGACGATAGTAGCCGTGGTAGTAATGTCCCGGAGCCCGGCTACCGACCCGAGGCGCCGATCGGGAAAGTCATAAAGGGACGTTAAACGTAATTCTAGAAGAGCGTTACCACAACAAAAAAAATCCGAGTCTTGGCAGTTCAAGTGAAAATTTATTAGACTAGTCCCACTAAGATGGCGAGGAAACTGACTTCCGAGAGAGCTGCTTTCGCCTCGGTAATTACCTAACGAGAGAGAGCCGATGCCAAAGTCGCCCTTTACGCGAGGGAACGCCAGACAGACTGACCTCTGCTAACTACGTTTTATATAGACTGGAAGCTAGAGAGATACTATACCTTAGTATAGTGCCGCTACCAGAGAAGGCTGTTTCATGCTAGGCGTCCAGACCTACTACGCTCGAGCCACATCCCCGGCACACTTGCTATATCCACTAAGGCTTCACCCCACTTCATTCTACCAACTATACCTGATATAAAGCCGTTCTATAACAATTCAAGACAACAAGAAAGCAAGAAAACGATAGCGATCGGTTTGGGAGCGTCACGGGCGGGAGGAGGGCGATAGCTGAGCCCGCACGCTCTATGCTTTTCCCCAGCTTTCCCTCCAGTAAAAGATTAGCTCGTACCCCCTGTGTCTAGGGATTCCTAGGGCATGAGTTAAGCATATAGTTGATTTATCTTTCTTTCGATTGAGCGTTGGTACTTTTGGAGTCTCTCTCTGTAGGCGTGCAAAACAACAAAGCCACTGCTCTTCGGGGCGGTGAGGTGGACAATCCCTTACTCCAGCTTCAGAGGAGCATCTTTGCATGAATCAATACTAACTCCTCAGTCAGCTGATCCTCGATTTCGGAGATTAGAGCAGAAGAACTCCGTAACGACGGAGAAAGGTTTCGCCGAAGCAAGTGCCTTAGTTCTTCTTCATATTTTTGGTATTTTGATAATTCTAATATAATAAAAATAAGCAAGCACACTTGCCCATTTTTATTTACGATTTTTATTTGAAATTTTCACTCGATTCATAAACTTCTCTCAACCCAATTCGAAGCTTTAAGAAAGACCTGCATGAATGGTGTCACGACTGCCCCGCTGTCTCCGACATGGACCCGGTGAAATTGAATTCTCCGTGAAGATGCGGAGTACCAACGGCTAAGTTCATCTTTTTTAAGCGCTTTTTTTGCTTTCCGACGAGCAGAACTGAGCTTTCCTTACCAACTTCAAGGGCCTAGCCCGAGATAAGGGAAACCAACCAAATCTCAATCGAGATACCTAAAAAAAGCACTAAAGGGCTAATGGTTGGAGCTATGAAGCTGACCTATATATATATATAAGATGGAATGGAAAGAAAGGAAGGAGGAGAATGGATGAAGCAAAGAATATTCTAAACGATTTGATAAAAAAAGGCTAACTATATGCTTAACACAAGCAAATCTGACCTTGTTCTGGGGGCATCTGAGTCCACATTTCTCGTTCGAACCGCACCTTATCGATGTGTGTGCTCTTACCGGCCCTACCCAATCCCAATTCAAGTGCTTTGCCCGGTTAATTTCACACAATACCTATTTTAATATTTCAAGTTTGGTACGTTTATAAGAACTCCAGTGGGATACCATATATTCCACTCATAGCTATGATCTCGTCTTCTCTGAATCTATTTCTAGTCACCTTTTCTGGTCTCCTTTGTAGCCTCATAAAGCCTTTGTCCAAGATATGATTTATAATATCTGTGAACTGAGACTTTCGCTGTAACCCCAGGTAAAAGAGCGAAAGCTACATGTTCCGCTTACCTAACAGAGAAAGGACTTCATACGCAGAGCGGTCGATATAAGATCGAGAAAGAAAGAATGCGACTACCAAGGCAAGAAGGATCGTAAGAAGCGGAAGCCTAACAGGGGTGCAAGCAGGTAATCCAGGGAGAGGTCCCCTGAGCTGAGCTCGCCAGCCTCTCAGTTCGTGGTCAACAAGGTTCTACGACCATCCTCAAGTCAAGCAAGTGTCCCAACCACCGACAGTGAGGACTTTGACTTTTTGTCAATGTGTTAAGTTTCATATACTATCTACTGAACTGCTATCGGTCGGTAAGGCTTCGCCGTTTGAGAACAATCTGACTTTATGAGCCAAAGGCCTTGGTTTTTCTATGCAAGGAAAACGGGATCAAGCACGGTTTGCTAACTGCTATCGGTAAGCCGGTACTGCTGACGACCCAACCAGGATCGTTGGATGAGTGACCTCGGACAGATAGCCCTGACGAAGTCCGAGGGAACGGACGCAAACAAGGGAAGACCATGACACGGAACGTAAAGTGTGTATGCCAGCGGTAGGCCGGTAAGCTCAGTTCGGTAGCTGCTAGCAGTTTTCCAGTAGCGGATAGCAAGTTGGATAGTCGCTTTTAAGGAGCTAAGAGCTAGCTGACTCTTGCTTACACATTACTCGGTTTTAGTTTTTAGCGGAATACCGTACGTGAAGTAGTCCGCCCCAGGGAAAGGTCTTTCAACTGACTTTGCGGTAAGATAGCAACTAGTACGTTACGTGTATATTGCCTACAACCTACAGATAATTAACTAAGGGGAGGCAGACAGCTAAGAGATAGCTGTGAGAATAGCAGAGCAGAAAGAACGTCACGTGTATAGTATAATGAATGCCTACAACCTCTGGCAAATAACTCAACTCACCGAAAGAGCAATAAAGAAAGGCCTACCGATAAGGCTAACTGTACTGCCCAACAAGCGCTAATAAACGCCTATTCAGAACAACTACTGCTCTCGACAAAGGGCTTGCTTGAAAACGGCCCGAGCGGTTAAAGGTCCGATCAAAATCGGAAAGAGCACAAGAGCAGAAAGGAAGAGTAATAGCAGCACCGCTGCCGAGTGCCTACCTAAGGAGTATTAGACTGACTAGCGTCGAAAGAGCTTGACTTTCAAGTAGTACTTCTCGCTTTCACTGGACTGCCCTTAACGCTAGAGCAAGAGAAAGCACAATAGTACCTCAACGGCGCCTACCACGAGGAAAGGACTGAAAAGACGGAGCTTGGTTCAGCATGATGCAGCAGTCTCTAGCCCTTTTAAGTAAAGAAAATAGCAGAAAGCACAAGCCCTGACAAGCGTACGAAAAGGGTATATGACGGATAGTACCTCCTAGACCATTAGCCATTAGAGACCTATATTAGCCCTATAAACGTGCGGTACTTCACTAGCTACCGTTGGCTCGCTAGCCGTAACGGAATGAGAGGGCCACTCTTTCTCAGCCGCAGCTCTAGCTTCAGTTGACGGAGAATGCCCTTGCTTAGTCTCTTCCACCGGTCTTCTGTTGATGAAGATGAATGCGAATCATATAGTTGATCGGGACATCTATCTCTGGCGGTCTTTCGCATCGCCATTAGTCATTTTTTTTTTAATCTTTCTTTTTCTTCCTTCAAATGACGAGCTGCTTCCTGCAGTGACTCACGCGGGCTCTGGAAGAGTTGTTAAGGGGGCGCAGCGATGTCTATTCCTTAGAAATCGATACAGCCGCTCGAAAGTCCTCGTTGAACATTTCCCTTTCAGTTAGGCAAAGAAAGAATCTCCGTGAAGGAGATATGTCTTGCCTGTCCCCGAGAGTCAACTTGACCAAGAAGACAAGGCTAATTGAATAGTGTGTACTCCACATCGGATGGGAGACCCGCGGGATCCAACCATCGATATTCCTTCGCAGTTCGAGAAAGTGAGGTAGTCTTGCCCTTCGATCGCCGAAAAGCTCTGTAAGAAAATGCATGGATGTCAGCGCCCGAAGATCCCGATGACTCATACAAGGCAAATACCATCCAAAGAGGCAATCTCAATTGTCTGTTGAGGACCGTGCCACTTAGTTAGCGCTGGAATCCATTGTACAAATCAATCTAAAGAAGCCATAAAGCTACTACATATACTCCTGCTTAGCAGCTTTAAATGCCTAAAGAAAGGACTCCCCTATCCGGGGGGGCACGCAGTGAGAACTTCCCTGGCTTTCTTTCTAGCGGACTTTCTTTCGCGGGCACTTCCCTATCTTCGAAAACTCCCCATCTCGTATTCATTATATTTATTATATTGGTCGGACTTCCATTTCTCCTTGGCCTATAAGTTGAATAGGACTAGCAGAAAAGCGTGACAGCTGTGGGTACTCCTTCGTCAGCCGGAAGGGCAGCGAGTAGATAGCTATATCAATCTAACACGCGGACTAATAGGAATTGGAAAAATCCGTGTATTCATACGCGGGCCGAAACAATGTGCATTGCCGAATGGGCTCTCTCTCTATTCCTTGTCTTGTACCCCTTCCTTCAGGTGCAATTGCTCTTTCGGGTGCAGGGACCTTCCTCATGCGAGTGATAGAACTCGCTACCAATTCATCTTCTTTCTCGCTTCTAAGACTACGCTCTCTCCTTTGGCTCGCTCTTTCCAACAAAGGCTCACTCTTTTCCGTGGTTCCTGCTGGAAGGCGTAGGGTTCGAGTGAGTAAGACAAGTCAGAGACGGGCAACCAATCCTTCACCTGCTCGTTAGAGGGGCTGACCGATAGGTCAGGGGTTTAGCTACTGGCTTGTTTAAGCCAGGGGAGAAGCGAAGAGAGCTTGTTAGAGTCCACAAGGTACAGTTACGACTGGGAGATAGCAAGACTCACTGAAGAGTTGAAACTAAGGATTGAAAGTAGCTAAATCACCTGTATAATAGATCTACGAATAGCCAACGCCTCTAACAACGAAGGGGGTTAGGTTAGGGCAGTTCCTTAGGCACCTTCACATCTACATCTACTTATAACAAGTACACACAAGCTTGAATCCTGTTATCTTAACTGAGAATGCCGTTACTTATAGCCTTTTAACGGCAGCTACACATTGGTCGAGACTCACACGACAGTCGATACTCAGGATTTCGTTTAGCTAAGTGGCCTGTAGACTAGAATAGTCAACCTCACCCTTAACATCTGCTTGAACTCCCGATCTACTTTTAAACAAAAAAACTGCTCGAGCTGGATTAGAAGATTAGTCATTCCCTGGTTACTTTCTTTCCAAAGCCCCGCATGAGCAAGCCAAGCTACTCAGACTGCCCAAGCGACTCATGCCAAGCAGCTAACTTCGAGATAACTAAGGGAAAACTTCGAGCTAGAACTAATAGATTAGCATTAATAGATAGTCAGTTCCCCGGGGGGATTCCTATGCTTGCTGGCTAAACAGAGTTGCCTTCCACACGTGCACTGAAACCAGAGTCTGCTACTCGCCTTAGGCAAAACCCGGAGTCTCTTGCTTGAACCTCATTCTCCTATCTTACTTAAATAAGGCCTGAACGGTGGCATAAAAGCCTTGGAACGGCTGCCGCGCCTGGCCTGATTCGACTCACCATTATTAGTATTAGGCCTTCTTTGTCTTCGCATTACCCTAGTTCCTTAATCCAAATAGCCATAATAGAATAGATAGGAGAAGCTGAGCTAGCTAACCTAAGTCCTAAAGTTCTAAAACTAGAGTTCCATTCCCCTTACTCGTATTGCAGGCAAATCCCGTTACTAGTTGTTCTGGTTAGCCCACTTGCCCGAGCACACTCTCAACTTGTAGATGCGCCAATCCTGCCTTCTCCCACGAGCACTGAAAAACCAACAGACCACGAACACCAGCACGCATGAAAACAGCCCTTTTGAAAGCATACCCAACCAAGGAGCGGGCATCCATCCAATCTTCATTTATAGACAGAAAATGGCCATAAGTCAGTTCGTTAACGACTTCTAACGAGCAAGTGAGTAGCCTACCTCGGCTGAATGTTGGGACAAACAGCAATAACCGTGCTTATCCTTCTAATAAACTAAACCTTACCGCTCCGTGGGAAACCGATTCACCCACAACTTCTCTTTCTCTTCTTCTATTGCAAACGACGTTCATCTGGGAAATGAGTTTCTAAGGGAGAAGGCAAAGGGTGGTTTGCTAAGTGATCTGTGCTTGACCTTTCATTTAATTAATGGCTTTCTGGGGAAATCTCAAACTCCGAAAAATGAAAAGCAATTGCTATGGTCAATGCTGGCTTCTCAAACAGGTATTTGAGAGGATCCATACGAGTGTAGGATTAGGCACTTTAGGTACCAAAACCATGATAGTGGAGTTAACTTCCCTTGAGGATTTTCGAGTCGAGAGAAGTGACCAGACAAAATATAGTGGTGAGGTAGTCCTCTTCTTATCCACCAGAGAAAAAAAGATGGATGAAGAGTGCAGTTAAGGGGCGAGCACGCCAGGCCAGAGATGGATATTATAGCGGATCTCATGTCCCAAGCGTTCAGAAGCGATAACTAGGTGATAGCGAGGCTAATTAATAAGCTAGACCACGCTCCGAGCCAAGGGAGGTGGTAAAGAGGTACTATTATAAGACGTGGGTGGCTGGAGACGGAGCTTCCTCAAAACCCTAATTTCTTTATAGCATTTAATTGATCCGTTATCCGCGGGAGGGAGAGGTTTCATACGTTTGTGTTCGCACTACCTTTTTCATAAGTTTGAGTTTGTGATTATTATTAAAAGTACTCATTGAGAGTGGTCGGAGCATGCTGCCTAACCTTCCACTAAATGGCTTGAGCCCGGACATACTTTATAGGACCTATTCTTCGTCTTCGACTCCTTCCTTATCCCACCTTAGCTTCGCCAACAACAACCACTGCAACTGGAACCGGAACCAGAAAATTAGCTGGCTTGCTTCCAGTGCGCACTCTGCCCTGACCGTTAGCTACACCCGGTGGAAAGCCTGCGATAAAAGGTATGTAACTAAGCAAGCGCTGGCTTATTATGTTATCCTCTCGGAGATACGGACGAACTCTCTGAATTAAAGTAAGGCTTCAAGCCCTAGGAATTAAGAGCTAGGAAAAGGCCCACCAACCGACGCTTCAGATTGCATGCCAACCTTCTTCCCCCCTTATGCCCTGTACTTCTTTGACACCTGCACCAGGGCATAATATCATCTTAATTTACCCATGTAACAGGTTTTTTCAACGTTTTGAAACGGCAAGTCATTATATCTTTGATACGCAACCAGACACCTTTCTATTATTCCATTCAAATGGATAACACATCCACTAGGGAAGCCCACTGGCGCACCCACTGATGAAGCTCCGAAGCATCCACAAAAGCATCCAAAGCAGAGACAGACTAAGATGCAGAAGATTTTGAAATCGGAGATGAAGAAGATGGCGAAGATTAAGATACTACGAGTAGAGTCAATCAATAACTGGCAAAAAGCCGTTGGTAAATCACTGTTTCGTAATAAATAGAATACCTGAGAATAATACCCGAAAAACACCAATCTCATACCGGAATCGTGTTCGAGTTCAGGCGCTTGCTTCGACTCGGCAACAAAATAGCCCCGTCAGTCCATAAACGCCAGAGAGAGAGAGTAACACACACACAGGCTTTAAAGAAGGTATATCCGCTGGGCGGTAGGTAGACTTAGGGGCATGAAATGAGGGGAAATAGTCCTGAGAGAGACTGGGCGCTTATTAAGGCCGGGCATCAATCACAGCGGAGGTCTCATTTATCGGGGGATTTCCGCCGAGAATAAATTAGTTGTTAAGGTAGCCTCTAAAAGGGCTAATATGTATACTCCGAGTATAGTCCTCACCACTAGAGGGCTTAGGCATTCATATTCGGCGAAGACTCGCTACCAAGCAGCATGGGGGTCTCGTCTCACACAAGGGTGTAACTCGGCCAGTGAGTTCCCGAAAAGGGTAAGAAGGTGAGTCTCTTTTTGCAGCTATTCAATTGGAGGGGGAAGCGGGATCATCTTGTCTTTGGCAAAAAGCCTTCCTCCCTGAAAATGAAGCTAGTTCGTCTTGCTCAAATCATTGACGGTACTGGATGTAATAGGATTTCGAAACCTTTCTCCTATTCCTGCCCTATGCCCCCGCCTATGAAATCGGGCTCTTTCTTCACGCCCGGTCTTTCTTTCAGGCAAGGCAACTCGATCTTTTCGTCCTGCCGGTCTAGCTCGACGATCAGACTGAACATCCAACCAAAGAGCTATTCCAATAGTGGATAAATAAAGATATTGTACAACTAGCCACCTAGGATCATGAAGATAGAAGCATTTCGCACGCACAAAGAGATGATAAGATGATCTCATCATGTAACCATAAGTGTGGAATAACAATCAAAAACTTACAGTGAGTAAACCTTGCCAGAAATAGTGGCTCCAACCAACTACGTAAGAAAGGTCTTCGGAGCGTACTCTCTCTCAGTTCTAGCGCGTGAATTGAAGCGCCTTGCTTTCGGGCACGGGAAGTATACCGTAGCGCCATAACTACTAGTCAAGGTCCGTGGGCTTTAGAAATCCATCTTTAGCGGACTAGTATAAGACAGAAGATCGCGCAGCTAAGGCACAGCTAAGGCGATTCACCCTTCAGCCGTTAGACCATTAGCGAGAAATGCCTACCAGCAGGAGAAGCTCCAGTGCCAGCAGAAATCAATCAATCCAGAGACCGAGACTACAAGTGTAATAGGGTCGGACGAGAACCAACTAATCTTATATATATGTAAAGAATGACATGACATACTAGATCAGTACTTAAACCAGGCATCTCATCGTAAGTCCAAGCCTTTGTATTCCCTTTCAAAAATGCAAAAGTTGCAGACATACTTTCTAATTCCAGATGGTCCCTCCCTGCAGCTGCAAATCAAGATCTGCAAGAAATTTGGGAATGTATCAGAGCGAGGTTGTGCTTGGAGCTTGTCTTCTTGACAGGCCTACTTTTCTTTGTTCAACTGGGCATAAGTAACAATACTTTTTTTAATTAAATAAGTGTTTAATTAAGTAACAATTATGTAATTCAATTTGAGTTTGATTTTTCATTAAAAATGAGTTCTATTATATTCTTGTTATTAGTTCGAGTTAAGAGTTGGACTTTCTAAAAAGCGTCTGTCTAATGTTTTGAGAGTTTGTTGATTTAGATTCTGATGAACACTTGAAGCGGCTTAGTTTGATTTGTGAATCGAGAGGTAGGTCAGTCAGCCGAATATGGAAGATTGAATTGTTATAGAAGCCCTTTTGAACATCGGTTGAGACTGATAAGACGCTAGTTGTCTTTATAAAGTATGAAATAGAATCCATACAGGCCTCACAGCCATATAGAAGAAAGAGTCACGTAAGGGACGGAACGGAATTAAATAATCTTAGGGCCTCAGGCATCTTATTCTTTGATTGAGTTCATTTTCCACCATGCTTTTGAACTCAATAAACTTTCGAAAGACTTCATATTTTTCTGTCAAGAAATATACCCACACATACCGCGATAAATCATCTATGAATGTAAGCATGTAGCGCTTACCGGAGCATGAGGGAGTGCGAACTCTTCCAAAGACATCTGAGTGAATAAGCTCCAGTGGCCTTGTTGCTCGCACCTTCGATTCTCCCCAAAAGGCTGCCTATGTGCCTTACCAAACTGGCACCCTGCGCATACTACTCCATTGCGCATTTCAAGGCACGGAAGACCACGAACCATTTCCTTCTTCATCATCGCCTTCAGACGATTATAGTTTACATGTGCCAAACGGGCGTGCCAGAGGTCTGCAGTCTCATGTTGACAGGTTTTGTCAATATATGCTGTACCAGCAGATAACACGTACAGCTTCTTCACCTTTCTGCCTTCCATTAGGATGTCTCCACGAACATCTGCGTTCGCCAATACTTTGACATCCTCTGGACCGAAAAGCACATAGTGCCCAGCTGCTGTAATCTGAGGAACCGATACCAAGTTTTTCTTCATTCCCGGAACGTGGTAAACGTTCTCCAAGACTTTTGATCCTCCTTTCATGGGCGAAATGGGCAGGTCACCCACATGCTCCACTGGATGTACAGTGTTGTCCGCCGTGACAACTGCATCGTTACCTTTGTACTTTTGTAGCCTTAGGAACTTACTCATATCACCAGTGATGTGAGCAACCGGAATCCACTATCCAATCGGTCTCGTAGTTGATTCCATCATTCAATACACACGGAGAAGAGAAGAGGGAAACACCTATACTCTAATAAAAGGAGGAAACACTCTTTCTAAAAAATCCACTACCCGGCTGCTCTATGTATCAGCACGTCAGACATCGGTAGTCTCAAATCCGTCCCTTCCCCCACTCTTTATTGGCTCGTTTCGTAGGAATAGAGTAATCAAAGTAATTGCGTCTATCACTGAGGGCAGCCAAGAGTCACTCAGGGCTTTAGTACTACACTACTCAGCTCGTTATAGTCCATTAGAGTGTTTGAAATCCCTGAATCCGTACTCTGTATGGAGCAGTAGGCTGGAGTTATAGTCCGTATCCGTACTACTTGCCTGGAGTAGGAAAGAGTGTTCTATCTTTTAGCCAGTCACTGGTAGTGCGTTTGTTCCTTATGGTTCGCAATACAATAGTGACTTAGGTTTGTTTCTCTCCGTTCGCTATAGTCCATTAGTGGGTCTAAAGTCTAATCCTTCTTGTCCGGTAAGCAAGCCTTCGTCTCGCCACAACACAAGCTGTGATATAATATAATCTGTCTATACCTCACTCGGTTCAGTCAGATTATTCAGTAAGATATGGTTTGATGTTTGAGGCCTCGCTTCACTAACTGAAGTCGGTTCCTCGTGAACTCCGTTAGCTAGGCGCAGGTCCTTCCCCCTCCTAGTAGTCAGTCCGTTCTCTCGGGGTTACTTACTCTCGTTTAGTTCGAACGTAGCCCGCAGGAGTCAAGGGGTTGTAGGGGCGACTTCCAGAGAGAATTACGGCGAGGAGAACTTATGGACAAAAAATGAGCATTCCGGTAACTACTTTAATAAGTAAATAAAGGAATTATTTGAGCTTAGTTGTTCTCAAAAATAAGTAAATAAAACAATTATTCTCGCTTAGTGCTTGTGCTAAGGAAGAGAATGAGCGGGTGCTCTACTCTAATATGCCCTCTGTTTGAAAGCAACTGGCATAGTTAATGGACGAGTTCGTCACTGTCTTACCTGCTTGAATGCTTTAGTGTCTTACTTTAATAAATTCCAAGTTGAATAGGAATAGAAGAGGACAGGGCAAAAGGGGCTACTGGGGAAGGCGACGGAAGGAACTGATTGACCTAAGTAAGTAGGCATGTGTGGCACTTTCGGAAGGGGGAATCAGACTAGGCTGTCACTGTTCTAGAAGAGGAAGCGTAGCTGGCACGAATTGAATGCAGGGTAAGGAAAACCCTTAGGAAACCACCCGTTACTGCATTCATTAAGAGTGAAAGCTGAAAGTCTCTTTCTAGTATTAAGATGGAAAGCCTGCCCTAGGTAAGGAAAGGGAGGAAAGTTAGTAACTAGGGCTTACGCTGAAACTCAAATCTACGCTGGATCAATTATTCGTTTTATGAACGCTTCAGTTTAGTGTCACCATACTAAAAGCATCGAAAAGGCGGTTTTTCAGCATTCAAATAAGCCAATTAATCGACCTTGAATGTGACGTGGATACGGTTGAGATTCATTCATAGGCTTTAGGTGATTAAGCTGGTCAAGTTGAAGGGGAATAACTTCCCAGTCCGTCCTTGGGGACGGAAGCCTCCGCATCACACGTCCCGGCGATAGGCAGAGACCAAGATTTTACCATCAGCTAGAAGGTTCTAGTACCTTTGTTAGCCGGGCCCATGGTTTATATTAATATTATCTCCACAAGTCTTATAGGCTATCCTAGTACAAGCGTCCTGGCGTCGGGCCTAAGTGAGCCATATTGTTTCATACAGCACGTGCCGTTCCTACCGGCTCTGTGACGTTAACCTAAAGCTCTAGTTCTCACTTCGCGCAGCTCCGTTCACTCCCTCTGGGGATTCTTCTTTCATACGTAGTCTTTCAAACTTGATTCAATGGTGTCAAGCTCCTTCTGCGCCGCTAGCGCTACTACTTTGAAAGCCCGCCCCTGCTTAGTGTCCGTGAATGAGGGAGGAAGGAATTTCTGCTTTCTTACTCTCTGTTCAAGGAGACAACACACCGGATTTGCGGCATCCACCGTATTTGCCGAAAGAAGGTTGAAGAGTGAAAGCACTCTACGATTCAGATTTAGCTATAAGTTAACCAGTCATGAGCTAATATCACAGCTCCAATCATAGCAGCCAATGCTACTGTTCGAGTCTTTGGCTTAAGCTGCAACGGATCAATCAAATACCTCTGCTCATCTGTCGTAACACTAACACACTACTCTATCCATCTATCTATAGAAAACCCCGGTTTACTTCTTTTTTTTTCTTTTAATAAAGAGTGCCCTATTCTCCTTAACCCCTTGGAACCCATACCTCTCTTTTAGGCGCGGTAAGGCTCGCTCTGTTCTCAAGGCTTGGGGCGCGGTCTTCGTCTCCAGCCGATGCCAAAAAACCGATCGGAAAAGCCGATGTTAGAGTAAAGCATTCCCCAGAAAGAAAATAAGGCAAACACAAAGGCTAACAACTCAAGCAATCTGCCTTTCTCTGTGTTGAAGAAGCACGGGAAGCAGAGGCACCAATGGTAGCATCAGTGGTTCAAGTGCAGTGGGTAGCAAGAATTCCAAATGAGGGGTTGGAGGCGTAGCTTTATCTTTCGTTTGAGACTGGGAAAAAGTACTATACCATATGTGTCCCCCTTTAGCACCTGATATAGACGAATCAGGTGATGAAAGCCTTATTTGTAGCATCATCTAACTTATTTGTAGCATTATCTAAATAAATAGGGTTTTTGAGCCGCCTACCCTGACCTTCCTTAACATTCCTCCTGTTACGGGTCGGCTTGGGTGTTCAATTGAGGGTGGAGGGAAAAGACGTATATTTGCCATTGGGAACTACATTAATCAACGGCTCTTACGACCAATCCATGATTGGCTAGCTGAGGTCTTGCGTACTATCCCTCAGGATGGTACGTTCGATCAAACTAGGCCTCTTGATCAACTAGTTCCCAAGTAAGTAGTATATTCCTTCGACTTTCAATCTGCAACGGACCGTTGGCCGTTGTTATTTCTATTCGAGGTGTTCTGCTATCTGTTTGACCGCAATTTTGCGTCAGCTGTGGTTAATTCGACCTTGGCGTACAACACATTCGAAGTTCCATTCGTTAAGAAAAGGTTCTCTTCAGTGTGTTTCACCACTGGTCAACCACTTGGCTACTATGCGTCTTGGCCCTTATTTTCGCTCACCCACCACATTTTTTGGTCCAAACTAGACTAGAAAAGGTCCTCTTATTCTCCGGACATGACACTTCTTTCGACAACAAAAGGAGGAACTCGCCTTGATGAATTTTTCGTTCTTCCATTACTTGAAATAAAAAAGAATCCCTTGACTCGTTCCAAGTAAGTAAGCACAGCACTGAACTTGGCAGCTGACGCTTCCTTTCCGGAAACCCAAGCAGAAAGCTGTGTTGCATCTGGTCTTCCGAACCGACATCCACTTTGGAAAAATTTACCATTACCGGGTACAGAAAATGGAAAAGTAGGAAATTACTTAAAAAAGGAATTACATTCCGATTCAAGAAAGAGGAATCCGGACTTGCCCCTTGGGCTGGGCTCAACTCACTCTTTATAAGAGAATCAATTAGATTGAAGAAAGCACGCTTGGTCTCATTCCTCTTTCCCCAACTTCCAGGCATGTCAATTCAGAAAAGCTATGGAACTTCCATATTCCATACTCCAGTGTAAAGTAGATAGAGTCGAGAGAGCTTATCTTCTCTTTAAATTAAATAGCAATTCTTCTCTCTCCCCAGTTTGAAGGATAGGAACTAGTTTGTCTGTAAGCTAAGCCAGTACCAATTCCGGTCTTTCCTTCCGGGCAAAGAAGGTAAATCGGGAAATAAACAAATTGGTTAGTTCCTAATGGCTGAATCAAGTAGAAGTTTCCTTTATTTTTTAAAAAAGCAGATACAGTTTAAGAGCAAGTGTTCTTTCCCCTGTTCCTAAAGCCAGAAATGCTTGGTAAGAAAGAACTGATTCGGAGTTCTTTTCCCTTCAGGGAGAGGCCATGCCCGACTCGGAACTTAACTAACTGCTTAAAAGGGGTGGAGAAAGATGCCCTAAGCTAAAAAAATGAAACTAGGGGGTCGAGCACTCTCTTTCCTTTTGATAAAGATAAGCAAAGGAATGAACAAAAAAGTTTTCAGAAGCGGAATTCATAGATTAGCCTGCCCTAGAAATGGATTCTATAGGCTCTGCGGATTCAATGAAAAAAAGAGGGCTTCCTATTCTTCTTGAAAGCACAGAAAGACGCCTATATTGCTATGAAAGTGGAACTTCACTTTCTGGTATCCTTTCCTTCACTGAGACCATCATTATCACTCCCCCGCTAGACTCCAACTGAACGTTAGGAGCTGGTGAGATCCAGGAAGGGAGACTCTAGCCCACCTACTCAGCCCTGCTGTGCTCGTAATCAGCTTCAAGCATATATATATAACATTGGAATGGAATTCGAAGTAGAAGGATTTCGAAGCTTTTACTGGATTTCCTAGATCGACGGAAAAAAAGCATTTGAACCGACCCTAAGAAAAGGGAATTTCTGACTCTCCCCTGCGATAAGCTTGACGGTGATCGATCATTTCTGCCACGTCATGGAAGTCATTTAGTGCTTTCTCTTTCAATGGGGCAAGGCCCCTTCTTACTTTCTTTATGATATCGGGTCATTTGGTCTGGTAACTCCATAAAGGGCTGGTGGGTGGGGATAATAGTTGGGTTGCTCCAATGAAAGCGGAGAACCCGGAGAGCAGATGTTTATTGGTTAAGCAGCGGAGGTCTTAGATGCTGAGCTTTAATGGCAGGCTTTGATGCCAACCGAACCAAGAGAAGGAGACAAACAACCAGAAGCTAGCTAGGGAGGTACCACTAGTAGGAAGATTGATTGCCTTTGATTTACGGGCTTCGCCACAGATTTTATGCCAGCAGATGGGGGAGTTCCGGTTCAATGCTCGGATGGGGATTTATCATCCATATTATATATGTATTATATGAATGAGGATCCATGGAGTTTCCAACAATGATGATCCGCCTGAACTGCTAAGGCTTGTCTTCTCTCAGTTCGATGCATGGGTGTGACCGAGAAAGGAAGAATTTATCCAACCAATCAACCCTTCGATTTCTTCTGCTTGACCACCGAACCATGGTTCACTCTTTTTGGGGGAACGGAAAGGAATGGGGAAGGACTTTCGCTCAAATATGCTTCCGGGAAGGACGAGAGGATGCTGATCACTAACAGAATCGGCTACTACGGGGCTGAAACCGTTCGGATTGCTTCGCGAATCCTCTTCATCCGGCTTCCCACAGATGAAGGCGCCCTTCCGTGTCGTCCACTAGCTCCAGTGAACCCGACTCAGCTCAGCTCACTTAAGGCGGTAACCTTGTGATCGATAACGACCACGGTCGGTCCCGCATTTCCGTTTGGATGGAAGGGAGTACCTATGTAACGGGTGTAACGGTGGCCGGGAGTGCCTATCCGCCGAACTAGTTGTAACGGGCTTAAGCTAGCTAAGCACTTGATGGAACGGTTACACTTGCCTCAACTATACCATGTCATCACCTCTTTTATCTTGCGGGAGATTACATCTTTCTCTCTACTTAGATGGAGCCTCTGAATCCAGATCGAAGAGACTCTTTTAGGATCGACTTAGGGCAGGAGGACGTAACCCAGCATTCCATAGCGCATAGAGGAGAGGGGGAAAGATATGACTATGCGTAGGAAACTTAGGAATAGGGAGGGGCGAACGTATTGAAGTGAAATGAGGTGAAATGACTGAACTCAACATTCACTTAAAAAAAAATCCATAGTTCAGCAAGCGGAAGTCCGCGAGATAACGGGTTGTCCAACGCCTTTATCCAGATGCCATGTATATCGCACTAGAAGTAACATATTAGAGTTAGTATCTAGCTATCTTATATCCCAGTAGGCCTCATCAGCCCACTCAAAAAGGATAGAAATAGATAGGCGGAAAGTCTTTTAGACTCGGAGCGGACCCGAAGATTCGATAGAATCTGAGGTGCTTCCAGAAAAGGCGTTATCCTCTGAGGGAAGGACCCGGAAACTTGATAATGATAAAGTCGAAGGGCCACCATCTGAATCAAAATCAATTACACCAGCAACTGCAATTGCTACAGCAACAGTATAGGACTCCGGCTTAAGAGGAACTTCCGAGACGTGGCTAAGGCTTTCGAAACTAGAACCCAAGGGTATGTTTAAAGAACAGTTTCGCCCAGAAGCTCATAGGTCAGGTCGAATACCGGGTTTCTCTCCTTAGCCTATGGATCTGCCTTGCTTTGGCCGAGGCTTCCTTCTCTCCCATTAGCTGTAGAGCATCCAGTTCAAGCAGAATCCTAACTTGAGGATGGCACCTTCTTACCCTGTCGTCTGGAACTAAATCAAAATAAAATTCCCTTTTGCCTGGTGTGAACTACGCCCCCTTCCGAGAACAGATGAATGCTACACCTTTTCGTCCTCGTCAACCTCTATCGGAGCCTCGAAAATTTTATCATCAGAAACCTCGTCGATTTCCATAGGAGTGTTGATGACGATTTCATTATAAGAAGGCTTGGCATGTGGTCCATCCTCTGCAGTTAGATGATAGGAAGTGGACGTGGCTTCGAACTCACCTTCTTTTTGGCATCGATCATTGGTTTGATGAATGTGCACGATGGTACTTTGCTTCACCTTGAGAGGACCCTCTGTGCTAACCAGTAGAACTGACCTTCGCTTCATGCGCGATGGGATCGAGCTAAAAATCTCTTCATCTTACTTCAACTCCAGTGTGTCCTCCTTCTAATTTAGATAGCGCTTCTTTCGGGATGAGTCCATCGACCAAGTTGGACCCAATCCGGGCTTTAGTTCTTTGCCTGGCTTCAATCGAGATTGCCTCATGAACTTTTAAAGGAACATTTATTTAGTATATTAAGGCACAAGCACTACGAGCTCAATCTCAAGAACGGGCTTGCTTGCTACTAGATCGATAGCAGAAAGAAGGACTGAAACTACAGCTGAAACTGGATCTCAAACCATCAGGAAAGCAATCAATCTGGTGAAACCTACTAGAGAAGGACTCAAACTTGAACTTGATTGATTAATATGATAATCTTTAACTGTTATCTGGAATCCTTTTAGATCGTACCCTATAGCATCATTAATAGAGCTATTTACTTCTCTGACTTCGTCCGGTTGAGTATAGTATTTTCACTTATTTTGGTGATAAAAATGACGTAGTAAATTGAAGCTTTGGTACTATCGGTTATTTACATTCAAGCAATGCCTTAGTTCTGAGTCCATCTAGGAAAATAAATTCAGTCTTATATTAGAGTAGGTTGACGAACTACCTGCTCGTGCAATTAAAATAAGAAGTAACTTGCCTTAGCGTTTATGTTTGAATTTCCCGGGGACTATTGGATCGATCATGATGAAAATCAAGTATTTGCGTAAGTAAAGAGATCGAACCCCTCCCATGAGAAAGAAGCCTAGCAGCCCCGATACGCCGAAACCTCTGATTCCGGTCCTTAGGCTAACCTACGACTAGTCAGGAATAGCGTAAGAGAAGAAAGCGTAGAAAAGAAAGGATTCTTTGCTTTGCCTTTACGAGTTGAGTAAACAAATTTAAATAATTTTTTTTTTTAATAAAAAGCTTTCTGTCAGGCAATGTAATTCTTGATGTTGATGTACTTGCATCGAGATTGGGTTGGGGTTCAGTGTGGTAAGTCTTCTTATCTATATGTCTTCCGTTTAAGGTTTGATTTTGTCTTTCGTCGAGGTTTCTCGGTTTCATTGATTATGGTTTTCGGTTTCTTAGTAAAGCGGATTTCTCCCTTGACTCTATCTGTTTTTTAAGTCATGCAAGAAAACAATTTTCTGCTCTATGGTCTTCCAACGATAAGTGATATGGACTTTTTCCTATCAGATACTGGATCTATGTCTTTAGATAGTCTGTCCAGTAGCTCATCAACTAGGTCGGACGCGCAAAGCGCTCCACCTGAGCTAGCAGATTTATTTCATATAATCTGCCGAAAGAGCGAAGAGTTGCTTCGCCTCAGAAAGCAGGAATTACCTTCTGAGTGGAACATGGCTGATCTGATTCGCGCTGTAATGGGAGAGGATTCTCTTCAAATGGACGGTCTTCTCAAAGAAACCTTCTACGATGTTATTTTACGGGGAGAAACTAGTTGGTTATTCGAGGATCTTTGTAAGTTTCTCGATTTGATCAACTATGCCATCGTTTAGTCTCCATCATTGACTCCCCCTTTTCTAAGCCCCGCTCCCTAAGGGGCCCCTCTCTGATAAGGAAGGAAACGAAAGAATCTCAATTTGACGACAAATCCGGTCCGATGGCTGTTCTCCACTAACCACAAGGATATAGGGACTCTCTATTTCATCTTCGGTGCCATTGCTGGAGTGATGGGCACATGCTTCTCAGTACTGATTCGTATGGAATTAGCACGACCCGGCGATCAAATTCTTGGTGGGAATCATCAACTTTATAATGTTTTAATAACGGCTCACGCTCCTTTAATGATCTTTTTTATGGTTATGCCGGCGATGATAGGTGGATCTGGTAATTGGTCTGTTCCGATTCTGATAGGTGCACCTGACATGGCATTTCCACGATCAAATAATATTTCATTCTGGTCGTTGCCACCAAGTCTCTTGCTCCTATTAAGCCCAGCCTTAGTAGAAGTGGGTAGCGGCACTGGGTGGACGGTCTATCCGCCCTTAAGTGGTATTACCAGCCATTCTGGAGGAGCAGTTGATTCAGCAATTTCTAGTCCTCATCTATCAGGTGTTTCATCCATTTTAGGTTCTATCAATTTTATAACAACTATCTCCAACATGCGTGGACCTGGAATGACTATGCATAGATCACCCCTATTTGTGTGGTCCGTTCCAGTGACAGCATTCCCACTTTTATTATCACTTCCGGTACTGGCAGGGGCAATTACCATGTTATTAACCGATCGAAACTTTAATACAACCTTTTCTGATCCCGCTGGAGGGGGAGACCCCATATTATACCAGCATCTCTTTCGGTTCTTCGGTCATCCAGAGGTGTATATTCCCATTCTGCCTGGATCCGGTATCATAAGTCATATCGTATCGACTTTTTCGGGAAAACCGGTCTTCGGGTATCTAGGCATGGTTTATGCCATGATCAGTACAGGTGTTCCTGGATCTCTTGTTCGGGCTCATCATATGTTTACTGTGGGCTTAGACGTTGATACGCGTGCCTACTTCACCGCAGCTACCATGATCATAGCTGTCCCCACAGGAATCAAAATCTTTAGTTGGATCGCTACCATGTGGGGAGGTTCGATACAATACAAAACACCCATGTTATTTGCTGTAGGGTCCATCTTTTTGTTCACCATAGGAGGACTCACTGGAATAGTCCCGGCAAATTCTGGGCTAGACATTGCTCTACATGATACTTATTATGCGGTTGCACATTTCCATTATGTACTTTCTATGGGAGCCGTTCTTGCTTTATTTGCAGGATTTCACTATTGGGTGGGTAAAATCTTTGGTCGGACATACCCTGAAACTCTAGGTCAAATCCATTTTTGGATCACTTCTTTCGGGGTTAATCCGACCCTCTTTCCCATGCATTTCTTAGGGCTTTCGGGTATGCCACGTCGCATTCCAGATTATCCAGATGCTTACGCTGGATGGAATGCCCTTAGCAGTTCTGGCCCTTATATATCCGTAGTTGGGATTCGTCGTTTCTTCGTGGTCGTAACAATCACTTCAAGCAGTGGAAACAACAAAAGATGTGCTCCAAGTCCTTGGGCTGTTGAACAGAATCCAACCACACCGGAATGGATGGTACAAAGTCCTCCAGCTTTTCATACTTTTGGAGAACTTCCAGCTATCAAGGAGACGAAAAGCTATGTGAAGTAAAAGAAGAAAGACTGCTACTAAGAACCTAACAGAACTTTTCCGGGTTCTAAAACCACTTGTGTAGGTCGGGGTTGAGAATTGGGGGGCCGGCCGCGTAGCTTCGCTTCATTAATGAAAGAAGTTCGCCGGGCCTTCTTTCCGGAAGTCGTCTCTACAACTACATCCTCGTCTCTGGTGCGCAATGAACTGTGTCCATAGGGGCTGGGCTGTCGTTGGAGGGCTTTCCTTTGCTACTTTCATTGAGGGGCCGGGCTCTCCAGTGGGTGGTTGTCTTGGTCCTGGGAGGGGAACAACAGCGTGCCAAACTGGGCCAATAACCTATGAACCGGGGGAAACCGACGTCTAATGTATGGTACGGCATGAGAATGAGTGGCCGACTAAAAGCACGAAGGAGTCAATAGGACGGGGTCAACTGGGTGGGGTCTAATCGCCTTCATCTCTTCCGTCTCTCATGCGCTCTTACGTTTCCGCCATTAGAGTGAAGTGGCCATCTCTTTTTTTTTTCCAATTCTAAAAAAAGGGGGGCCTGAAGTGAGTGTCTTTCATCCGGAAGCAGGTTCTCATACGGGGGACGTCAGTTAGGTATGACGTTCAACCTACTTGGCGAACAGCCGATCGCAAAAACCAAAAGGAGAAGGGTTTAGGAGCTGAAGGAAGGAGAGATTGACGGAGAGGGGCTATTGCTACTTCTGTTGATGGGAAAAGAAGAAGGAAGGGGGGCCGCGCCGTCAGCCTCGTCGGCCTAAGCCTCGCTATGAGAACTGACGCTTCCTAACGCTCTATGAAGAGCTCCGCCCCCCGAAAAACTTAAGCGCCAACGCGCGTTTTACTAATAGGCTTTTCAGCCAGCAAGCAACGGCCGCGCATACGTTTTGAAGCTTGCTTCAAAAGCTTATGACTATCTATACTATAAAGTCAAGGCTTTAGCGCGCAACGGCCGTTGCTTGCTCGTGACGGGGACTCTATCATGATCTAACGAATCTTACTCATTTCTACTCATTTCTCCAAGAAGTTCTACGAATCTAAAGATCTAAAAATGGAAGAACGAGCCCCCTTCAGCTTAAGGGCTCGCCCCTGTAGCTGTTGGGCTTACGCACTTCACTCGCTAGGGTCCCGTTCATGTTAATTTAAATCCATAAGTAGCCTCTCTTTTGTTATCCTACCTTCAGAGCAACCTACCCTATCTTCTCTCTCTTCACTTGAGTGAGTCACGGGGGACCACCCCAATGGATAGCATATCAAGCCCTGTTTGATGAGGAGGCGAATCTACCTCCATTCATCTTCGGGTTGGTTCAGCTACATTTGCATGTGCTTCCCTAGGCTTATTTAGCTATCTGGATATCTATATCTTTTGCTCGGCTTTGGCCTCGCTCCCGAGAAGAGGTAGATAGGCCGAACCCCTTTGATCTATAGAATCGAATAGATCGTCAATTCTGGCGCCCTTCCTTAACAGAATAGAATCGCCGCGAGCTCTCCTTCATAACATTTCATTAGGGTGGTCTCGCTCCCATTTCCTTCCTTCCGTAGTAGCGGGATCCTGGGTACAACGAGACCGCAACTTCGACTTATATTCCACCGGGAGGGGTTCGAACCCGCGACTTCTGGCGTGACGGACCAGCACTCTAACCAACGTCAGCGATTTCCCGCCGAAACGCTCTCTCAATGAGAGCTCATACTTAAAATAACAAAGTCGACGTGTCCTTTAGAATTGACTTTTGAAGCAACTGTTAAAGACTGAAAGACAACTTTCTGACTATCAGAAGGTAACAGCACTGACGGTCACTTAGCCAACCTTTTAGATTGAATACAGTCACTAAGCTAGTCACCTCACCTTTCTTTCTTACCCGCACTGACAACCTTTCTTTCTCGCTCGGCCTAATAGAGTTGCGCTTTCTCAGTACATTGCCTTTCATTACCAACCTGTCGTCTTACAGCACGAAGTTACCAGATGTTCGCCTTTCGCTATTAGTAAGCACTCACTGACTTTCTTTACGTTGAGTTAACCCGGCGGGTTCGCCTAGATGCCTAGTGGAGAACGAGCTGGTGGGAAAGAGCTGGAGATCATGAGAAGCATTTCCACACAAGGAGGCAGGCGGCTGGGAAGCGAAGTTCGTCGAATGCCGACTACATGGGAAACAGA